TAAAAAAAATTAAATAAATAATGGATCATGTAAAAATGCTAATATTAGTAAAATTAATTTTAATTTTAATTGATTTATCTAATTATCATTAAAAACCATATAAATATGTTATTATTATTAATTATTTAATAATAATATATTAATTTATATAAATGAAAATTCATTATTATGTATTAAATAAATATGAATTTAGTGCAATTGTCGAAAATAATGACATATTACTATTTTAATTAAAAAATTCATTGATAGCTATATATTAATATAGATAAATATAAACATATAATTTTATAAAATAATAAATCTATAGTAGATTTAATGATTAATATTCATTTAATATCTAATAAATTATTTATATTACTATTAAAAATTTTAGAAAAATTAAAATAGATGTATAATAATTATTTAAATAAATAATGGATTATGTAAAAATATTTAAAAAAAAAAAAAAAAAAAACTATTTTATAAAAGTTATAATTAAATTATTTCTGGTTTATTGTATTTATTTGTTTGTTTATATATATATATATATATCTTTATATTATTTATTATATTATTTTAATAATAATATAATTATTATATTTAATTATAGATTTTAAGTTTTATAATTTTATGAAGTGTAAAATTAAGTAATATAAGTTATATTATTAATAAAAATTTGTGCCAGCAATTGCGGTTAAACAAAGAATATGAATATATAATTTTATTTATATTTAAATTAATTGTTATATATATATATATATATATATATTATTAAAAAGTGAAATTTTAATAATTTAAATATAATATTCATTTAATAATTATGAATTTGAAAAATTTTTATTTTAGACTAGGATTAGATACCCTATTATTTTTATTAAAAAATTATTAAAAATTAAAATAAAGTATTTAAAGATATAATCTTAAAATTTAAAGAAATTGGCGGTATTTTAATCAGGTTAGAGGAACTTGTCGTGTCATTGATAATCCACGAATGATTTTACTTAAAGTTTTAGTTTGTATATCGTTGTTAATTTAATATTTTTATTGAATTTTGTTAATATTATAAAATTTTTATTAGGAATTAAAATCAAATCATGATGCAGCATATCTTTAAGAAAAAAAATTATTTTTGTTGATGAGTTACATTTATTAAATAAGTAATAGATTTATTTTTGAAATTAAATGATGAAATTGGATTTAAAAGTAATTTGAATTAGAATAATTCAAATGATTATTGTTATAAAATATGTACAGATTGCCCGTCGCTCTTATTTAATAAATTAATATTAATAATATTAATAGTTTTTTAGTTTTTTAGGTTAAGATAAGTCGTAACAAAGTAGGAGTACTGGAAAGTGCTCCTAGAAAAAAATTTCAAGTTAAATCTAATTAGTTTAGAAATTTATTTACATTAAATTTAAGTTGTGCAAATCAATATAACTTGAAAGGGCATATTTATAATCTTAATAAAAAGCTGGTAGACATTTAAAATTTTTTTTTATTATTTAAATTTATATTAAATTTTGTTAGTTTTAGTATTTATTATAAAAATAATTTTGTAATTTATAGTTAATTATTGTAATGTGAATGAAAGGATGAAATAAATATATTTAGATATTATTAAAAGTTAATTTAATTTATTGTATCTTGTGTATCAGAGTTTATTAAAAAAAAATTTTCTAAGAAAATTTTCTCGAAAAATAAAGAGATAATTAAGTATTAAAGTTAATGTGAAAAAATTATTTTAAATATTTAATTGGAAATGAGATGTTATTCGTTTTATTTGATATCTAGTTTTTATAGAAATAAATTTAATTTATTAGGTTCATAATTAATTTAATAATTTATGATTGAATTAGTATGGGGCTAGTTATATTGTTAGGGATAAGCTTAGTAATAACTTTTTATATGAAGTATTTATTTTTTAAAATTTATATTAATAAGATTTTAAATTAATTTTAATTTTTAATAAAAATTTTTAATTAATTAAAAATTTTTATTAAAAATTAAAATTTTTATATAAATAATATTATTTTATTAAATTAAATAATGATATAATGATAAAATTAGTATAAAATGATTATGATTGTATAGATTTAGTTATTAGTTAATTTTTATTTAGGAATTCGGCAAAATTTTATATTCACATGTTTAACAAAAACATCTCTTAAAGAATACAATAATTTTAGGTTTAATCTGCCCACTGAGATTTTTTAATCTTGAAGGGCTGCAGTATATTGACTGTGCTAAGGTAGCATAATAATTAGTCCTGTGATTTAGGACTGGTATGAATGATTGGATGAGATATAAGCTGTCTTAATAAAAAAGTTATTAGAACTTAATTTTTAGTAAAAAAGCTAAAATAGGTTTAAAAGACGAGAAGACCCTATAAATCTTGATATATTATTAAAAGTTTTATTAATTTTAGTTGGTAGCATGTTTAATAATATATTTTATTGGGGTGATATAAAAATTAAATGAACTTTTTAATTTAGTAGATTTAACATATATAAGTGAATTATTTGATCCATTATTATTGATTATGAGATAAAGTTACTTTAGGGATAACAGCATAATAATAATTTTGAGTTCTGATTAAAATTATTGATTGTGACCTCGATGTTGGATTAGAATAAATATTTAATGCAGAAGTTAAATTATTGAGTCTGTTCGACTTTTAAAATTCTACATGATCTGAGTTCAAACCGGTGTGAGCCAGGTTGGTTTCTATCTTTAAATATTTTTAATAATTTAGTACGAAAGGAGTAATTATTATAATTTTAATTAAAACTATTTTGACAGATTTAATGTATTAATTTTAGGAATTAATTATATATGTTTACTTAACATATAAGTAGTAGATTGAAAGAGTAGTGAGATTGATTAGTGCATTAATTATGATTGTTATATTATTATTGAGAGTTGCATTTTTTACTTTAATGGAACGTAAAATTCTGGGGTATATACAGATTCGTAAGGGGCCTAATAAGGTAGGAATTTCTGGGATCTTACAACCTTTTAGTGATGCTATTAAGCTTTTTACTAAGGAGTTAATTATTCCAGTTAATTCTAATTATTTAATTTATTATTTTTGTCCTGTTATGAATTTATTGATTTCGTTATTTATTTGAATGGTAATACCTTATTTCGAAATTATATATATACATATATTTAGGTTTTTATTTTTAGTTTCTTTAATAAGATTGGGTGTATATTTAATTATAATTTCTGGGTGATCTTCGAATTCAAATTATTCTTTATTAGGTATAATGCGTAGAATTAGACAAACTATTTCGTATGAGGTAAGTATGTTACTATTATTATTATCTAGAGTAATGTTAGTAATAGATCTTAATATATTTAAGTACAATTTATATCAAAATTATGTTTGATTTATTTTTATTATGTTTCCTTTAGCTATATGTGTATTTAGTTCTCTTTTAGCTGAGACTAATCGAACTCCTTATGATTTCGCTGAAGGAGAAAGAGAACTTGTTTCTGGGTTTAATGTTGAGTATGCTGGTGGTGGATTTGCTTTAATTTTTTTATCTGAATATATAATGATTATATTTATAAGGTTATTATTTAGAATTATTTATTTAGGGGCAAATTATAATTCAATTTTTTTATTTTTGAAATTAGTTTTATTATCTTACATATTTGTGTGGGTGCGGGCTGTATTGCCTCGATATCGGTATGATAAGTTGATATACTTAACTTGGAAGGTCTATTTACCTTTTTCTTTGTTTAGTTTAATATTTTTTTTAGGGTTTAAGTTATTTTTATGAAACTTTTTTAGTAAAAATTAATAGAATTATTTAAATTCTTTCTTAAGGTTTCAAAACAAATGCTTTTACAAGCTCATTAATTATTAGCTAATTAGATTATTTCATATTTTAGATAGTATTGGATTGAGGATAAAAAAGGAGAAGTAGAAAATAGTTGTCAATTGTCTAATAGTGACAAAGGGGGCTTCAATAGGGCGAGCTCCGGCTCAAGTTAGAAGGATGACTGTTATAACAAAGAAAAAGAAAAGAATTTTGTTAAAAAAGTAGAATTGATTTCCTTTAATAATTTTATTGAATGTGAAGGGGAGAATGAATAGGATACAGATTGATCCTAATAAAGCAATGACTCCTCCTAACTTATTCGGAATTGACCGAAGGATGGCATAGGCAAAAAGAAAATATCACTCTGGTTGAATATGAATTGGGGTGACTATTGGGTTGGCTTTAATGAAATTATCAGCATCTCCCAGAATAAAGGGGTATTTTAGTCTGACTAATATTAAGGTTAAGATTAGTACTAGGAAGCCAAGAAGGTCCTTATAGGTAAAGTACGGGTGAAAGGGGATTTTGTCATTATTTGAGTTTCTGCAAAGAGGATTGTTGGATCCATATCTATGTAAGAAGATAAGATGAACTATTGTTATAGCTCTAATGATAAAGGGGAGTAGAAAGTGCAATGAAAAGAATCGGTTTAATGTTGCATTTTCAATAGTAAAACTTCCTCAAATTCATTGAACTAAGACGTCTCCAATAAAGGGGATGGCTGATATTAAATTTGTAATGACAGTTGCTCCTCAGTAGGATATTTGTCCTCATGGTAATACATATCCTAAAAAAGCTGTGGCTATTGTTAATAATATAATGATTACCCCTACGATTCAAGTGTATTTATTTATGAAAGATTCATAATAAATATTTCGTCCTGTATGGGCGTATAGGCAAATAAAGAATATTGAGGCTCCGTTTCTATGAATAATTCGTATTAATCATCCGTAATTGACATCTCGATAAATATGATTTATTCTATAAAATGCTAAGTCTACGTGAGGAGTATAGTGTATGGATAGGAAAAGTCCTGTTAAAATTTGGATGATTAAACATAGTCCTAGTAGGGATCCAAAATTTCATCAAAATGAGATATTACTGGGAGTGGGTAGATTAATTATAGATTTATTAATTATTTTAAGAATTGGGTGTGTTTTTTTGAAGGAGTTAAATTTGTTCATTAGTTTTTACGTAGGGGCCCTATTTTTATAATTATTATTTTATTAATAATAATTAAAATAATAAATAAATAAATTATTAGGATAATTGTGATGTAATTTGAAGGGGCGTTGAATATTTTAGTTAATATAATGTCTTTATGAGTTAACATTGTTATGTGGGAAAATGACATGTTGTTATTATTATAGTTAATTGTAGTTGAATAGTATAGATACCTAATAATTCTAAAAAAAAAAAAAAAAAAACTAGCTCTGATGATAAGTTTGATTGATAAGGCTAATATTTTATTCGTTGAGATTGTGCATATGTATATGAATAAAATAAGGAGTCCTCCAATAAGGATTAAAAATATAATATATGAGAATCATGAAAAATAAATTTTTAAATTTATTAAAAGGCAGGAGACTAATAGTTGTATTAAAATGAGTAGCCCTATTCTTATTGGGTGTTTAAGGAATCTAAAGATTATGTTTATAACTAGTATTAAGTTGACTAGGATAAGTTTTATTATGTCAGAGAATAATTTAAAAAAAAATGTTAATTTTGGAGATTAATTATAAATAGTTTCCTATTTTTCTTTGAAGTTTTAAAAGAGATTCTTATTTTTGATTTACAAAATCAATATTTTTTTTTAAATTATTAAAACTAGTGATAATGGTTAATTATTTAGTGTTATATATTATTATATTTGTAATTGGCGGGATTTCTTTCATTTCTTTTCGAAATTTTTTATTATTGATGTTGTTAAGATTAGAGTTGATAATGTTAGCTCTAATAATAATTTTATTAATTTATATTTTTATATTTAAAAGAGAATTTTACCTCTTAATTTTATTTATGGTTATGATAGTTTGTGAGGGGGTTTTAGGGTTATCTGTATTAGTTATAATAATGCGGATTTATGGTAATGATTATTTTCAGAGATTTAATTTACTGCAATGTTAGGGATTTTTATATATGTTTTAGGGCTTTTTTTTATTATAACTATTGATTGATGGGTTTATTATTTTTTTTTAATATTACTTATAAATTTTGTTATTTTATTATCTATAAATAGATATTATTATAGATATTTATCTTATTTTTTTGGGGTAGATATTTTATCTTTTGGGATGATTTTACTTTCTATTTTTATTTGTTCTTTGATGGTTTTAGTGAGTATTAAGTTATTTCGTGACAATTATTTTTATAAATTTTATTTAATAAATAATAATTTTTTGGTTATTCTTTTATTAGTAAGATTTAGAAGTATAAATATTTTTATATTTTATTTGTTTTTTGAGATTTCTTTAATTCCTGTTTTATTATTAATTATTGGTTATGGGTATCAACCAGAGCGAATTCAGGCGGGGGTTTATATATTATTTTATACTTTATTCATGTCTTTCCCTTTGTTAGTTGGAATTTTTTATATTTATTTAATAAAGGGGACTATGATTTTTAGTTTAATTTATGATATAGATAATTTTTATCTTTATTTAGTTTTATTGTTAGCTTTTTTGGTGAAGATGCCTATGTTTATCTTTCATTTATGGTTGCCTAAGGCTCATGTTGAAGCTTCTATTTCTGGATCTATAATTCTAGCGGGAGTAATATTAAAGTTAGGGGGGTATGGTATTCTGCGAGTTATAAATTTTATAGCGTTTACTTTTACTAAATTTAATTTAATTTTTATCATTATTTCATTGTTGGGGGGTCTTTATGCGAGATTTCTTTGTTTAAGGCAGTTGGATATGAAAGCTTTAATTGCTTATTCTTCTGTTGTTCATATAGCTTTTGTTATTATAGGGCTTTTGACTATGAATCATTTCGGGGTTTGTGGAAGGTATCTTTTAATATTAGGGCACGGTTTATGTTCTTCTGGTATATTTTGTTTAGTAAATATTTGTTATGAGCGGTTAAATAGGCGTAGATTAGTTATTAACAAGGGGTTATTACATTTCATGCCTTCTATAACCTTGTGGTGATTCCTTCTATTATCTGCTAATATGGCGGCTCCACCAACTATTAATCTACTAGCGGAGATTAGTTTATTTATGAGAATTTTAAGGAAGTCTAAAATAATACTTATTTTTATTATATTAATTAGATTTTTTAGTGTAGTTTATAATTTATATTTATTTTCTTATTCCCAACATGGGAAGTTTTTAATGGGGGTGTTTGGAGCTTGTAATTTAAATGTTCGAGAGTATTTATTATTATTTATTCATTGGATTTTCATTAATTTAATGGTTTTAAAGGTTGATTTATTTTATATTATAGTCTAATTTGAATAGTTTAATTAAAATGTTGATTTGTGGAATCAGAGCTATACGTAGTATTTCAGATAATGAAGTCTTTATGTGTTTTGTTAATAGCTTATTTATTATTATTAGTTTTTTTTTTTTTTTTTTTTTTTTTATGTGTTATATATAATAATATGGTTTATATTGTTGAGTGAGAAGTAGTGTCTCTAAATTCTTTAAAATTTGAGATACTGTTATTATTTGATTGGATATCGTTATTATTTGTGAGGTTTGTTCTTTTGATTTCTTCTATAGTTATTTATTATAGTATAAGTTACATAAGTGGTGATTATAATTTAAATCGATTTATTTTATTAGTTTTATTATTTGTTGTATCTATATTATTATTAATTGTAAGACCTAATTTGGTTAGAATTTTATTAGGTTGAGATGGATTAGGGCTTGTTTCTTATTGTTTAATTATTTACTATCAAAATGTTAATTCTTATAATTGTGGGATATTAACAGTTTTATCTAATCGTGTGGGAGATGTTATGATTCTAATAGGGGTTGTTTGAATGAGAAATTTTGGTAGTTGAAATTTTATGTTTTATTTGAATTATCTTATTAATGATGATTCTTTATTGGTTGTTGGGGTGTTAATGATCTTAGCGGCTATTACTAAGAGTGCTCAAATTCCATTTTCTTCATGGTTGCCTGCTGCTATGGCAGCTCCAACTCCTGTTTCTGCTCTTGTGCATTCTTCAACTTTAGTTACTGCGGGGGTTTATTTAATAATTCGTTTTTATGATTTATTTTTAGGGACAAATATTTTATTGGGTTTATTGTTTCTTGCTAGGATTACAATATTTATAGCAGGGGTTAGAGCAAATTTTGAATTTGATTTGAAAAAGATTATTGCTCTTTCTACGCTTAGTCAATTAGGATTAATGATTAGTATTTTAAGTTTAGGGTTTAAAAATTTGGCTTTTTTTCATTTGCTTACTCATGCTTTATTTAAGTCTATATTATTCCTTTGTTCTGGGATGATTATTCATTCTATGGGCAATAATCAAGATATTCGTTATATGGGGGGACTGGTTTCTTATATACCTTTATTGTGCATTAATTTTAATATTGGTAATCTAGCTTTAATAGGATTTCCGTTTTTAGCTGGGTTTTATTCTAAGGATTTAATTTTAGAGGTTTGTTTAATGTCTAGATTTAATTATTTAATGTTTTTTATATTTTTTGTTTCTATTGGGCTAACTGTTTCTTATAGATTTCGTTTGTTTTATTATTTAATATTTAGAAGATTTAATTTTAAGAGTTTATTTATTTTCCATGAAAATGATAGTATTATAAATATGAGTATTTTTACTTTAAGAATGATGTCAATTATTGGGGGGGCTTTACTTAGATGGTTTATATTGCCTTTATTAGATATTATTTTTTTAGGTATAGTTATAAAATTTATGGTTTATTTTTTTATTTTTCTTGGAATTTTAGTGGGAGGATTAATTTTTAAGTATAATTATTTATTAAATTATTTATTTGTGAATAGATTATTTTATTTTTTAAGTTTAATGTGATTTTTACCTAATCTTTCTACTTTTGGAGTTAATTTAAGAGTTTTAATGTATAAAAATAAGCTATTTAAAAGATTAGATATGGGATGAATTGAACTTTTAGGGGGGCAAGGTATGATAAGAGTTGTCACTAAGGGTTCTTATTTAATATTAAATTATCAGATTAATTATTTAAAGATTTATTTATTTATCTTTTTATTCTTTAACTTTTTATTATTTTTTTGATTTATTTTATTTTACTTAAGTAACTTATAACTAGAGTGTAATATTGAAGCTATTAAAGAAATATTTTATATTCTTAAGTATATTTATAATAATAAAGGCCTATATTTTTACAGTGAAAATGTAATGTTTTAGATAAACTATATAAATAGGTATGAAGAAATATTAATGGGGTCTAAGCCACTATTTTTTAAATTAGAAGTTTAAATTTTAATTATATTTCTTTAATTGGAAGGGAGAATTTCAATTTTATTATTAACAATAATATACCTCTATTTTGGTTTCAATTAAAATATGGAGGTGACGGGTCTCTTAGATTTAAGTCGAAATTAAATTACAATATTAATTGATTCATATTAGGGTACATATTTATTAAGGTAGAATTATTATTAAATATTTATTATATGCAAAATAATTGTTTTATGAGTTTTAAACTACGACCCTATGTTATTCAATTAATTATACCTTGGTATCATTCATTAATTAATCCTCCGACAAGGATGATTAGGAAGAAATATATTGAGATTGAATAGAAATAGAGGTTTCTTGATTTTATTAAGTAAAATATGGGCAATAAAATTGAAATTTCGATGTCAAACACAAGGAAAATTATAGCAATAATAAAGAATTGGATTGAGAAAGGTATTCGTTTAATGTTTTTAGGGTTAAACCCACACTCAAAGGGAGAATTTTTTTCTCGGTTTAAGTATATTTTTTTTCTGAAATAGATATTTAGGATTATAATTAGATTTGTAATGATTATTGTAAGGCTGAAGATAATTGTTAGATTAAATATTATTTATATTAAATGTTTAAACTTTTTAATTGGAAGTTAAATATACTAGGATATATTATATAAATTATGAGTTATTTTCTTCATCAGTAGACTGAGATAAATAAAAATAATCAAACAACGTCTACGAAGTGTCAATATCAAGAGGCTGCTTCAAATCCAAAGTGGTGGGTAGATGAAAAATGATTATTATAGTGACGAGCGAGACAAACTATTAAGAAAATTGTGCCAATAATTACATGTAGGCCATGGAATCCTGTGGTAAGAAAAAAGATTGAGCCGTAAATTCTGTCTGCGATAGTGAATGGAGCTTCATAATACTCAAGGGCTTGAAGGCCGGTAAAGTAAATTCCTAAAATAATTGTAATTAGGAGTCTATAATATGCTTGATAGAAGTTATTTATAAGAAGTCTGTGGTGAGATCAAGTTACTGAAATTCCGGATGATAGGAGGATTATAGTATTTAATAGAGGGATTGTAAAGGGATTAAAAGGTTTAATATTTTGTGGGGGTCATATACTTCCTAGTTCAATATTCGGGGAAAGACTTCTGTGGAAAAAAGCTCAAAAGAAAGAGAAGAAGAAGAATACTTCAGAGGTAATGAATAATATTATTCCTCATTTCATATTGTTTGTAACTTTAATTGTATGGCATCCTTGGAGAGTTCTTTCTCGTGTTACGTCTCGTCATCATTGAATTATTGTTAAGATAATAATTGTTAGCCCAGTTATTATTAGGGCGTTTAAATGGAATCTGTGGAATCATTGGATTATTCCTATTATTATAATTATTGTTCCAAGGGATCCAGTTAAGGGTCATGGTCTATAGGTTACTAAATGAAAGGGGTGGTTTGAGTGGGATGTCATTAGTTAAATTTCTCTAGAGTATAAAATACTTAGGGTTGAGAAGACATATGCTTGGATGATAGCAACTGCTATTTCTAGGGTCATTAATAGTATTTGAGTTATAATTAGTAAGGGCATAAATAATTTGATTAATGAGAGTTCTATCCTTCTTAGAAGAGTGAGTAAAAGGTGTCCTGCGATTATGTTAGCTGTAAGTCGTACGGCTAGGGTTATAGGGCGGATTAGGTTTCTAATGGTTTCAATTAAAACTATAAAAGGTATTAAAAGAGTGGGGGTATTATTTGGCACTAAGTGTCTGAATATATGATTAGTTTTATTGATTCATCCGTATAGTATAAAAGTTACTCAGAGAGGTAATCTTAAGGTTAGGTTTATAGAGAGATGTGCAGTTCTTGTAAATACATAGGGGAATAGTCCTAAAAAATTATTGAACATAAGTATTAAAAAGATAGAGATAAACGCTAGTGTTGATCCTTTATTTTTATTAATTTTTAAAAGTATTTTAAATTCCTTATGGAGGTAAATTAAAACTGTGTTAGTGACTATTAACATACGAGTTGGAAGAAATCAAAATCTTAAAGGGATAATGAAGATTCCGATGACAGATCTTATTCAATTTATTGATAGGTTTAAGATTGATCTTGGGTCAAAGATAGAGAATAAATTATTTATCATTTTCAGTTTAGGTTTTTAAGGGTTCTAATTCTTTTTTGAGTAGTTGTTGGTTTATTGTTTAGGGATAGAAAGAATGTTATTATGATGAATATGTAGGTAAGGGCTGTAAAGTAGATTATTAGAAGGATTCAATTTATTGGTATTATTTGAGGGATAAAGAAAATATTTATGTTTAAAATTATTTAAATTTGACAAATTTACGTTATATTAGTATTAACTAATTTTCTTCATTAAAAATAATCGCTAATTATTATAAAATGGTTTAAGAGACCTATACTTGCTTTAAGTTATTTAATGAGAAATTATTGATTCATTTGATAAAATAATTTATATTAATTGATTCTATAGAGATGGGCATGAATCTATGGTTTATCCCGCAAATTTCTGAGCATTGGCCGAAAAAGATTCCAGGTCGGTTAATTATAAAGCTTATTTGGTTTAATCGTCCTGGGACAGCATCGGATTTGATTCCTAGGGCTGGGATAGTTCAGGCATGAATAACATCTGAAGATCTAATAATGGATCGAATTTGAGTTTTTATTGGAAGGACAATTCGGTTATCTACATCAAGGAGTCGGAAGGAGTCAATTCTATTGGTTTTATTTATGAAAGAATCAAATTTAACTGAATTGAAATCTGAGTATTCATAAGATCAATATCATTGATGACCTATAATTTTAATGGTAATAGAGGGAGAATTTGATTCATCAATTATGTATAAGATTTGAAGAGAGGGGAGAGCAATAAAAATTAAGAAAATTGCTGGGATAATTGTTCAGATTATTTCAATATTTTGATTTTCTAAGAGTGCTAGGTTAATATATTTGTTTGATATAATTGAGATTATTATATATAATACAAAGATTGTAATAATTGTAATTATTAAGAGGGTATTATCATGAAAGAAAATTAGGTGTTCTATTATGGGTGAGGCACTATTTTGGAGGGATAATATTGATCAGGTATTTATTTCTAAAAAAAGAATTAGTGGGTGTTCTTTATAATTGAGTCTTAAATTCAATGCAATTATTCTGCCATATTAGAATATAGAAATTACAGGTAGTTCATTAAATGAGTGTTCTTGAGGGGGGTATTTTTGATATCATTCAATTGATGAATTAGCTTGATTTGTAAATATAATATATTGTTTATTGATTATTCTGTTTCAAATAATTATGATAAATATAATAATACCAACTATTGATATAAGTGACCCGATTGATGATACAATGTTTCAGCTTAAAAATATATCTGGATAATCAGAGTATCGTCGAGGTATCCCTCTAAGTCCTAAGAAATGTTGGGGGAAAAATGTTAGATTTACTCCTAAGAATATAGTGAAGAATTGAACTTGTAATCTTGTAGAAGGGAGGTACAGTCCTGTTATTAGAGGGTATCAATGGGTGAATCCTGCTATAATAGCGAATACTGCTCCTATGGATAGTACATAATGGAAGTGGGCTACTACATAATAGGTGTCATGTAGGGTAATATCGATTGATGAATTTGACAGAACAATTCCTGTTAATCCCCCAATTGTGAATAAAAAAATAAATCCTAAAGTTCAATTTAAGGCTGGGTTAAAAGTGACTTGAGTGCCGTAAAGTGTGGCAAGTCAACTAAATACTTTGATTCCTGTTGGAATTGCAATAATTATCGTAATTGAAGTGTAGTAAGCTCGGGTGTCAATATCTATTCCTACTGTAAATATATGGTGGCCTCATACAATAAAGCCTAGCAGGCCAATTGATATTATTGCGTAAATTATTCCTAATGATCCAAAGGATTCCTTTTTCCCACTTTCTTGAATGATGATGTGGGAAACTATCCCGAATCCTGGGAGAATTAGAATGTAAACTTCTGGGTGGCCAAAGAATCAGAAAAGATGTTGGTATAGAATTGGGTCTCCCCCTCCAGCAGGGTCAAAAAATGAGGTGTTTATGTTTCGATCTGTTAAAAGCATTGTAATGGCTCCTGCTAAGACTGGGAGAGAAAGAAGTAATAAAATGGCTGTAATTTTTACAGATCAGACGAAAAGTGGGATTTGTTCTAATGTTATTGAGGATGGTCGTATATTTATAATTGTAGTAATAAAATTAATGGCTCCTAGAATGGAAGAAATACCGGCTAAGTGAAGAGAGAAAATTGTGATGTCTACAGCTTTGCCACTATGGGAAATATTTGCGGATAAAGGGGGGTAGACAGTTCATCCTGTTCCTGCTCCGTTATCTATAAATATAGAAGAAGTTAAAAAGATTAGCGAGGGGGGTAATAGTCAGAATCTTATATTATTTATTCGAGGGAATGCTATATCTGGAGCCCCTAGTATTAGGGGGACTAGTCAATTTCCGAATCCTCCAATTATAATGGGTATAACTATGAAGAAAATTATAACGAATGCATGAGCTGTTACAATTGAATTATAAATTTGGTCGTTTCCGATGAAAGTTCCTGTGGTTCTCAGTTCAAGTCGGATAATTATTCTAAGAGAAGTTCCAACTATGCCTGATCAAATTCCGAAAATAAAATATAATGTTCCAATGTCTTTGTGGTTTGTTGAAAATAGTCATTTATTTATAGTAAAATAGCTTAAAGTGATAAAGTGATAAATTGTAAATTTATAGATAAATGATTTAATTTTTTTTACTATTTTAAGTTTTATATTCAAGTTATGATATTAAATTGCAAATTTAAAGGTATATTTATATTAATATTAAGGCTTAAAAATTGTTTTTTATTTTTAATTTTGAAGATTAATAGTTTATTATTAACTTAAAACCTTATTTTTAGATTATAAAAGAGCAGAAGATGAGTATAAATATGGAATTGAATCTTAATAGATATATGTAGATATTATTATTATTATACATGTTATTTCATTTATGTTTAAAGGTATTGAGGCAAATAATTGAATTTATTATTTTAATATATATATATAAGTTAATTAGGGAGAGTATAAATAAGGTGATTCTTAATAAGAATTGTTTATTTTCTATTAGATTGTTGATAAGGAATCATTTTGGCATGAATCCGATAAAAGGGGGCATACCTCCTAATGAAAGGAAGTTGATTATTAGATTTAATGTATTTAATCAAAAATTTTTGAATATATAGGTTTGATTTAATAAAGATAAATTCATGTAATTGAAAAGTATTATAATATTTGCAGAGAGTAGGGTGTAAACTAAGAAATAGTAATTTCATAAGGTTTCATTAATTAGGATGCAGGTTAATATTCATCTCAAGTGATTAATTGAAGAGTATCCTATTAATTTTCGGATGGAAACTTGATTAATAATTCTGATTGAGGCTATAATAGCTCTTAATAAAATGATGACAATTAAAATTTGATTGTAGAAGTTATAAGAGATTAAAATTATTGGGGCAATTTTTTGCCATGTTGATAGGATAAAGATATTTATTCATGATATTCCTTCAATAATTTGAATGTATCAAAAGTGTAAGGGGGCAGCACCTAATTTTATTATAATTACTAAATTTATTGCTATTATTAAAGGGTTAATGATGTTTTTAAAGTAGAATATTATTATGATAGTTATGAAAAGTATAGCGGATGAAATTGTTTGTACAATAAAATATTTCATTGTACTTTCAGAGTTAAGTAAATTAAACTTTGAAAGGAGAGGGATTATTCTTATTAGATTAAACTCTAGGCCTATTCAAATGGACATTCATGAGTTTGAGGAGATAGTGAATAAAGTTCTAAAAATTAATAAATTAATAAAAATAAAATTTAAGTAAATGTTTAAAAAAAAATGTTAATTTTATATATGAAGTATGAGTTCATTAGCTTATGTATTTAGCTTATTTTTAATTTATAAGTAAGTGTATAAAATTAGCACTAAAGATTTTGATTCTTTAAGATTTAGGAGAGCTCTAAAATTTATAATAAAGATAAATGGTTAATTTATATAATTTATTCTATCAGAATAATCCTTTATTCAGGCACTTTATT